CAAATGATCAAACAAGAACTATAAATAAATCTATTGAAGAAGAAATCATTAAAAAGATTCCTCGATGGTCATACAAATTGACTGATGAATTAGAAGAACAGGATGAAGAAAATGAAGAACAACTCAAGGAAGATCATGAAATTCGTTCAAGAAAAGCCAAACGGGTGGTGGTTTATACTGATAAGAATGATAATAGCAATACTAATGTTAATAATATTGATCCAGAGGAGGAGGTGGCTTTGATACGTTACTCGCAACAACCGGATTTTCGTAGGAGTATAATCAAAGGATCTATGCGTGCTCAAAGACGTAAAACAGTTATTTGGGAAATATTTCAAGCAAATGTGCATTCCCCACTTTTTTTGGATCGAATAGATAAAGCGTTTTTTTTTTCTTTTTTTGACATCTATCAAATGATTAATCTTTTTTTTAGGAATTCAGTGAGGAGAAAACCGGAATTACAAATTTCCGATTTTGAGGAAGAAGAGACAAACACTAGGGATAAAAAAGATGAGGAGAAAAAAGAGGAAAATGAACGGATAGCAATATCAGAAACATGGGATAGCATTATATTTGCTCAAGCAATAAGAGGTTTTATGCTGGTAACTCAATCTTTTCTTAGAAAATATATTGTATTGCCTTCATTGATAGTAGCTAAAAATATTGGACGTATGTTATTATTCCAATTTCCCGAGTGGTATAAGGATTTGAAGGAATGGAATAGAGAAATACATATTAAATGTACCTATAATGGCGTTCAACTATCAGAAACAGAATTTCCCCAAAATTGGTTAACAGATGGTATTCAGATAAAGATTTTATTTCCTTTCCGTTTAAAACCTTGGCGAAGATCTAAAATACGAGTCCATGATCATGATGAAGATCCAATAAAAAAAAAAAAAGAAAAAAAAAAAAAATTTTGTTTTTTAACAATTTTTGGAATGGAAACGGAAGTCCCCTTTGGTTCTTCCCGAAAACAACCTTCTTTTTTTTTACCCATATATAAAGAATTCAAAAAAAAAATGAGAAAAGTGAAAAAGAACTATTTTCTAGCTCTAAAAGTTTCAAAAGAAAACACAAGATGGGCTATCAAAATAGTTCTAGTTCTAAAACGAATAATGAAGAAACTTCAAAAAATGAACTCAATTTCTTTATTTGAATTGAGGAAGGTGAAAGTATATGAACCAAATGAAAATGCAAAAGGTTCAAAAGATAATAATAAGATTATTCATGAATCAACCATTCAAATTCGATCCATAAATTGGACAAATTATTTACTCATAGAAAATGAAATGAAAGATCTTGCTGATAAGATAATCACAATCAAGAATCAAATAGAAGGAATCACAAAAGATAAGAAGAAAATAGTTCCAGTCTATGATCATAAAAGACTGGAATTACAGAATCATATTTGGGAGATATTCAAAAGAAAAAATACCCAATTAAGATTAATACATAAATCACATTATTTTATGAAATCTTTTATTGAAAAAATATGCATGGCTATCTTATTATGTATAGTTATAATTTGTAAGGCACAACTTTCAAAAATTATCAATAAATACATTTATAACGATGAAAGAAATCAAGAAGGAATTGATGAAACAGATCAAAATACAATGAACCTTATTTCGACTATAAATAAGTCCTTTTCTAATCCTAATATTAGTAATAATTCAAATAATTCAAATACTTATTACGACTTATCTTTCTTGTCCCAAGCCTATGTATTTTACAAATTATCACAAACCCAATTACTTAACAACCATCACTTGAGATCTGTACTTCAATATCGCGATACCCATCCTTTTATTAAGGATAAGATAAAGCATTATTGTATAACACGAGGAATATTTGATTCCAAATCAATGCATAAGAAAATTTATAAGTCTGGAATAAATGAATGGAAAAACTGGTTAAAGAGTCATTATCCATACAATTTATCTCAGAGCAAATGGTCTCGATTAGTACCGAAAAAATGGCAAAATAGAATCAATCAACATTGTATAATTCAAAATAAAGAATCAATAAAATTGTATTCATATAAAAAAGAAGTGGATTTATTGACGAATCAAAAAGAAAAATTTAAAAAACACTACAAATATGATTTTTTATCACATGAATATATAAATTATGGGGATAGTAAGGAGTTATATATTTATGAACCAAAATTACAACTACAAGAAATTCCAAATTTCAACACACGGAAACCCCAATTGTTTTATGTATTGGTAAATATGGTTATTCGTGATTATCTAGAAGAAATTGATACGCATAAAAATCTGGATAGAAAATATTTTGATTGTAGAATTCTTCATTTTAACCTTAGAAACAATATAAATATTAAGGAATGGACTAATATGCATATCGGTACCAAAATTGATAAAAATACTAAGGCTAAAAAAAAAATTATGAATATTAAAAAATGGAAAAAAAAAGATCTTTTTTTTCTTACGATTCAGCAAGAAATCAATCTATCCAATCAAAAAAAAAAAATGGATTGGATAGGAATGAATCGAGAAAGAGTTTATTGTACTACATCAAATTTAGAACTTTTGTTCTTCCCAGAATTTGTGTTACCTTTTGATGCATATAAGATGAAACCGTGGATCATACCAATCAAATTACTTTTTTCTAATATTTATTATTATGAAAATGAAAAAAATATTAGTCAAAACAAAAACATCAAAGATTCTATAAAAATAGAATTTACAAATTCCAACCAAGAAAAAAAAGAAGAGGCAAATCTTGTATTTGTATCAGATCTACGAAAAGAAAGCCAAAAAAAATATCCTCAAGGGGATTACACGAGACCAGACATTAAAAAGGGTAAAAAGAAAAAACAATCCAAGAAAAACAAGGAAAGAGAACTAGATTTGTTCCTCAAAAAATATTTTATTTTTCAATTAAGATGGGATAACCCCTTGAATCAAAAAATGACCAATAATATCAAAGTATATTGTCTCCTACTTAGATTAATAAATCCAAGGGAAATTGCTATATCCTCGATTCAAAGAAGAGAGATGCATCTGGATGTAATGCTGATTCAGAAAGATCTAGCTCTTACGCAATTGATAAAAAAGGGAATATTTATTATCGAACCAATTCGTCTATCTCTAAGAAGGGATGGAAAATTCATTATATATCAAACCATAGGTATTTCATTGGTCAATAAGAGTAAACATCAAATTAATAGAAAATACATAAAAAAAAGATATGTCGATAAGAATAATAAATCCACTGGACCCCATGGCAATATGTTTGTGAATGGTTATCAAGATTATTATGATTTCCTTGTTCCTGAAAATATTCTATCTCCTAAACGTCGTAGAGAATTGAGAATTCTAATTTGTTTCAACTCTCATAATTGGAATGTTGTGAATAGAAATCCAGTATTTTGTAATGAAAACAACATAAAAAACTCTGCACAATTTTTGAATGAGGACAAACGTCTTAATACAGATCCAAATAAACTCATTAAATGTAAGTTTTTTCTTTGGCCCAATTACCGATTAGAAGATTTAGCTTGTCTGAATCGCTATTGGTTTGATACCAATAATGGTAGTCGTTTCAGTATGTCAAGGATACATATGTATCCACGATTTAGAATTTAGAATTATTTATTATTTAATAGTATACTATATTATATATCATATGTACTATAATCATATGTACTATATATATTATATATAACTATAACTTATATAACTATAACTATTCATTATATATATTAACTATATATTTAATTTATTATATTATATATATTATATTATATATATTATATATAATATTATATATAACTATTTATAACAAACTATTTATAACAATTCTATTATATAAACTATATATATATATAACATAACATATCACATGCCATTTTCGGTAGATGAAAAGCGAAAGATGTACGCATATGGTGTGTTATATTCTGGTACACGATACCGATACGTAGTTACTGGGGTGGGGGATCAATTCAATTGAATCTAGAAAGAAATCTACAGAACAGAATCTTTTTATTTTTAGGTGCAAAGAAATCATTCTCTTTCCTAAATACAGAAATGTATTATCTTTTTCTTTTCTATCCAAATCCAATTTCAATTTGATTTGGATAGAAATAGAATCAAATAAAAACAAAAAACTATATGGAAACGAATAAATCTAATGGAAACCAATAAATCTAAATTTTTGTGTGTACTAGATTAAATTAAGATTCAAAAAAAAATTGACATAAACATAACATAATATAATAATTATTTCCTGATCGGTAAAATCCATGGAAAAGAAAAAAAGAGAAAAAAGTTTTATGGTAAAAAATTCATTCATTTCACTTATTACACAAGAAGAAAAAGAAGAAAACAAGGGTTCTGTTGAATTTCAAATATTTAGTTTCACCAATAAGATACGAAGACTTACTTCACATTTGGAATTGCACAAAAGAGACTTTTTATCACAAAGGGGTCTACAAAAAATTCTGGGAAAACGTCGACGTATGCTGGCTTATTTGTCAAAGAAAAATGGAGTGCGTTATAAGAAATTAATTGATCAGTTGGATATTCGGGAGCCCAAAAATCGCTAATTTCATCGTTTGAATTAGTAGTTATTAGATTTTTCATTTTGATGAACCTCTGGAATTCATGAAATAATGAATTAAGGAAGAAAAGATATGACTGTACCGGCTACAAAACAAGATTTCATGATAGTTAATATGGGTCCTCACCACCCATCAATGCATGGTGTTCTTCGACTGATCGTTACTCTCGATGGTGAAGATGTTATTGATTGTGAACCCATATTGGGCTATTTACACAGGGGGATGGAAAAAATAGCAGAAAATCGAACAATTATACAATATTTGCCTTATGTAACACGTTGGGATTATTTAGCTACTATGTTCACAGAAGCAATAACGGTAAATGCACCAGAACAACTCGAAAATGTTCAAATACCTAAAAGAGCTAGTTATATCAGAGTCATTATGTTGGAGCTGAGTCGTATAGCTTCTCATTTGTTATGGCTTGGACCTTTTATGGCGGATATCGGCGCGCAGACTCCCTTTTTCTATATTTTCAGAGAGAGGGAATTGATATATGATTTATTCGAAGCCGCCACAGGCATGCGAATGATGCATAATTATTTCCGCATAGGAGGAGTAGCTGCTGATCTACCTTATGGCTGGATAGATAAATGTTTAGATTTTTGCAATTATTTTGGGGGAGGAATTATTGAATATCAAAAACTTATTACGCGAAATCCCATTTTTTTGGAGCGGGTCGAAGGGGTGGGCATTATTGGTGGAGAGGAAGCAATAAATTGGGGTTTATCAGGACCGATGTTACGAGCTTCTGGAACACAATGGGATCTTCGTAAAATTGATAATTATGAGTGTTACAATGAATTCGATTGGCAAATCCAATGGCAAAAAGAAGGAGATTCATTGGCTCGTTATTTAGTACGAATCGGTGAAATGAGGGAATCCATAAAAATTATTCAACAGGCTCTAGAAGGAATTCCTGGAGGACCCTATGAAAATTTAGAAGTCCGACGTTTTGATAGAACAAAAAATTCCGAATGGAATGATTTTGAATATAGATTTATTAGTAAAAAACCTTCACCCAATTTTGAATTGTCAAAACAAGAACTTTACGTGAGAATAGAAGCCCCAAAAGGGGAATTAGGAATTTATTTGATAGGAGATAATAGCGTTTTCCCTTGGAGATGGAAAATTCGTCCACCCGGCTTTATAAATTTGCAAATTCTTCCTCAACTAGTTAAAAGAATGAAATTGGCTGATATCATGACGATACTAGGTAGTATAGATATCATTATGGGAGAAGTTGATCGTTGAAATGATAATTGATACCACAGAAGTACAAACTATCAATTCTTTTTCTACATCGGAATCCTTAAAAGAGGTATATGGACTCATATGGATCTTTGTACCTATTTTGACCCTTATATTAGGAATTACAATAGGGGTACTAGTAATTGTGTGGTTAGAAAGAGAAATATCGGCAGCGATACAACAACGTATTGGGCCTGAATATGCTGGCCCCTTGGGAATTCTTCAAGCTCTGGCGGATGGAACTAAACTAGTTTTTAAAGAGGACCTTCTCCCGTCTAGAGGAAATGTTCGTTTGTTTAGTATTGGACCGTCTATAGTGGTCATATCAATTCTACTAAGTTATTTAGTAATTCCTTTTGGGTATCGCCTCGTTTTAGCCGATCTCAGTATAGGTGTTTCTTTATGGATCGCCATTTCAAGTATTGCTCCTATTGGACTTCTTATGTCAGGATATGGATCGAATAATAAATATTCCTTTTCAGGTGGTCTGCGAGCTGCTGCTCAATCTATTAGTTATGAAATACCATTAACTCTATGTGTGTTATCAATATCTCTACGTGTGATTCGTTGAAGATGAACTTTATACTTCGTTCTTCGTTCCTAGAAGTAAAGGAAAGAAGTTGAATGGATTGAATAGATATTTTTTTATTCATCATTCGGGTCAATGAGTTAAACCGGATAGTTATATGAGTGAAACAAAACAACTTAGAAATTTGCAGTAAGAAGAAAAAATCTCATTTCATATGTACAAGAATAAAGTTGAAGTAAACATAAGCAGTGTAAACTGTTTACCCCAAGATTGAGATTCTTTCATTAGTCATCATATCTTGAAGCGGGTGTAAAAGATCAACTGTACTGTATGGAGTTTTCATTACTGTCTTGTATTTATTAATATGTCGTAGATCAATCAAAAATCAGTGGACAGTTAGGAACACAAAAGTGCACAAAGGATTAGTAATGGAGATAATGTAAGGTATCAAAAAAAGAGATATTTCTGCATAAAACGAATCAAAATAGGGGTTTTAAGTTGGTAGAAATGATCAAACAGTACTTCCCTACGATTCCGATCTAGAGTATGCTCCTATTCACTGATTAAAGAAATAACTATCCAGAACGAATTAATCCTTTATTTATTTATTTTTTCAAAGTACCCTCTTCTGAGATAGAAGAACAGGAACAAAAGAAATAGAATGTAATAATCGAATGAAAAAGGGGATCTTTATTTATTCTTTTTTTCCATTCATATCCGTCCATTTGGATGGAATTCTTATCACCATTCATGAACAAAATTCCTCCCATTCTTTAAATTTTTGATTTTGGATGTTTAAAGATATGACAAGTATTTTATTGAGGGGTTAAGTTATTACCGAACAAAGAAAAATACACTTTGATTTTGATTATATTATAAGGGATGAGATGAATTCCGAAGCACTTTTTTTTTTTTTTTTAGCGAACGGAATTCCATTGGTTTGGACTCTCTGATATATCTTTATTCTCCCCAAAAGGGGGTGATAATACCGAAGCAGTCCTTACATTTTTTGTGGCCATAGAGGAGCCGTATGAAGCTGAGGTCTCATGTACGGTTTTGGAATAGCGATGGGAACAGTGATGTTATTATCGACTATAATTATCTAACAGTTCAAGTGCAGTTGATATAGTTGAAACACAGTTTAAATATGGCTTTTGGGGGTGGAATCTGTGGCGTCAGCCCATAGGATTTCTAATTTTCATAATTTCTTCTCTAGCTGAATGTGAGAGATTGCCCTTTGATTTACCAGAAGCAGAGGAAGAATTAGTAGCAGGTTATCAAACCGAATATTCAGGTATCCGATTTGGTTTATTTTATCTTGCTTCTTACCTAAATTTATTAGTTTCTTCATTATTTGTAACGGTTCTTTACTTAGGTGGGTGGAATTTCTCTATTCCGTACATATCTGTTCCTGAGCTTTTCGAAATAAAAAAAATAGCTGGAGTCTTTGGAATGACAATTGGTATCTTTATTACATTAGCTAAAGCTTATTTGTTTCTGTTCATTTCTATCACAACAAGATGGACTTTACCTAGGATGAGAATGGACCAGCTATTAAATCTTGGGTGGAAATTTCTTTTACCTATTTCTTTAGGTAATCTATTATTGACAACTTCTTCCCAACTTGTTTCATTATAAATAAAATAACCGAATACGATACCAATATTCTAGATTCATAACCTCTTTCAAACAAGAGAAAGAAACAAACAAGAGAAAGAAACATCAATCAATTTATTTATGGATATCTACAATATGTTCCCCATGGTAACTGGGTTCATGAATTATGGTCAACAAACAATACGAGCTGCAAGGTACATTGGTCAAAGTTTCATAATTACTTTATGCCACACAAACCGTTTACCTATAACTATTCAATATCCTTATGAAAAATCAATTACGTCAGAGCGTTTTCGCGGTCGAATTCACTTTGAATTTGATAAATGTATTGTTTGTGAAGTATGTGTTCGTGTATGCCCAATAGATCTACCCGTTGTTGATTGGAGATTGGAAAGAAATATGAAAAAGAAACAATTGCTTAATTATAGTATGGATTTCGGAGTTTGTATATTTTGTGGTAACTGTGTCGAGTATTGTCCAACAAATTGTTTATCAATGACTGAAGAATATGAACTTTCTACTTATGATCGTCACGAATTGAATTATAATCAAATCGCTTTGGGTCGGTTACCAATGTCAATAATTGGAGATTACACAATTCAAACAGTTATGAACTCGACTCAAATCAAAATAGATAAAGATAAACCCTTTGATTCAAGAACGATTACCAATTACTAAAATAAAAAGATTTTTTGATATATCGGGGAGCGGGGAATAACTAAAAATAATAACTAGTAACTATTGATTGTTAAGAATTACTCTTTGATTTAAACTGATAATATTCGCGAAAATTTCGAACTATACAATTTCAACTACTTTTTCTTTATTCTTTTGGATAAAAAGTAAGTAGGATTGGCCCAATTAAGTAGGATTGGCCCAATAATTATATCTATATATGAAATATATAATTATTAATTTATAATTAATATATGAAATTAATCCATATTAAGATTTAATTCAATAAGGAACGTATCATATACAATAAAAATGGAATAACCCCTTTTTCCTTTCCTGGACCATTTAGTAAGGTCATGATTTAATTTATTTATTTATTTTTTACATAATGGATTTACCTGGACCAATACATGATATTCTTATAGTATTTCTGGGATCAGTTCTTCTATTAGGAGGTCTGGGGGTAGTATTACTTACCAATCCTATTTATTCCGCTTTTTCATTGGGATTGGTTCTTTTTTGTATATCCTTATTCTATATTCTATCGAACTCTCTTTTTGTAGCTGCAGCACAACTCCTTATTTATGTGGGAGCCATAAATGTCTTAATCCTATTTGCGGTAATGTTCATGAATGGTTCAGAATATTCCAATGATTCGTATTTTTCGACCGTTGGGGATGGAGTCACTTCACTGGTTTGTACAAGTATTCTTTTTTCACTAATTACTATTATAACAGATACGTCATGGTACGGAATTATTTGGACTACAAAATTAAACCAGATTATAGAACAGGACCTAATAAGTAACGTTCAACAAATTGGGATTCGTTTATCAACAGATTTTTATCTTCCCTTTGAACTAATTTCTATAATTCTTTTAGTTTCTTTGATAGGTGCAATTACTATGGCTCGCCAATAAATAAATACTTCGAATTTTTATTTTAAAAGAATTAAAAAAGATTTCGAAAATTCGAAATAAATAATAGAAAAGTTTAAGGGTTTTAGTTAAATCCGTTTACTTTCTTTTATTTTTATTCTGTAATTGTTTCTTCTAGTCTAATTAATCGAATCGCTTGAATTGTTGATATTGAAATGCATCGAGATTGATAAGGAGTTAGTCAATGATGTTGGAGCATGTACTTTTTTTGAGTGTCTATTTATTTTCTATTGGTCTCTATGGATTGATCACAAGTCGAAACGTGGTTAGAGCACTTATGTGTCTTGAGCTTATACTAAATTCAGTTAATATCAATCTCGTAACATTTTCTGATCTATTTGATAGTCGCCAATTAAAAGGAAACATTTTTTCAATCTTTATTATAGCCGTTGCAGCTGCTGAAGCAGCTATTGGGCTAGCTATTGTTTCGTCGATTCATCGAAACCGAAAATCAACTCGTATCAATCAATCGAATTTGTTGAATAATTAGTTATCATTATCATGATTATATATTGAATGAATAATCAGTTATCATTATCATGATTATATATTGAATAATCAGTTATAATGATCATATCAGTTATAATGATCATATAAATCAAGACATTATACAACATAATAAAGTAAAATAGAAATTGGGATATTTTTCTATTCTTTCATTCATATTATGAATTTTCTTGTAATAATTATGTATTTTATTCATTTTTTTTTTTTGATTTCATTTTTATTTATTTTATTTAATCAATTTGATTGTATTACAATTTACAATATTTACAATATAATATATGATTTAGGCTATTATATGATTTACACTATTATATGATTTACACTATTATAACTATTATATAATATCTAAATAGAATATCTAAAATAGATATTATATAATAGTTAATTTAGATATTCTATTTTAATAATATAATATATATTATATTTATATTTGTTATATTTGATATTCTATTTTATATTATAATAATTATAATATTCCATTATTATTATTATTATATTTATAATATTTTCTATACTATTTTCTATTATATTATCTATTTATTATATTATCTATTATATTATAGAATTATAGAATTAATATTGTTAGAATTAATATTATTATTATTATATTTATAATATTTTCTATTATATTATTTCTATTATATTATTATATTATATTATTATATTATATTATAGAATATTATAGAATTATAGATTATAGAATTATAGAATTAATATTATAGTAAAATATATATTCATATTGACATATTGAAATATTGATTTGAATGATTGATCAATTTGTTTTGTTGTCCAATTTGAATTCACACACGCGACTCGTATGATCATAATTTTGGAAACGGAAATCAAAGTCTCTTGGGTTTTTCTCATGAACAAATTTAGAAATATATTGATTTTTCAAATTTTGATAAACCACTGCTTCGTCTGGTGTCTACAATACAATATAAATACTAAACTAATACCAGATTGCAAATTTTTGATGTTAAAACCTGGAATTTATAGATCCAATGTCACATTCAGTAAAAATTTATGATACATGTATAGGATGTACTCAATGTGTACGAGCCTGCCCTACAGATGTATTGGAAATGATACCTTGGGACGGATGTAAGGCTAAGCAAATTGCTTCCGCGCCAAGAACCGAGGACTGTGTGGGTTGTAAAAGATGTGAATCCGCTTGCCCAACGGATTTTCTGAGTGTCCGTGTTTATTTATGGCATGAAACAACTCGCAGCATGGGTCTATCTTATTGATAGGTTACAAAAAAATCTACTTGAATCGTTTGATTCCTCTTTACCGATAAAAGCCCGTACTCGAACTCGATAAGATAAAATATATTATTGTATTCCGAGCACGGGTTTTTCTGGTCAAAATGTATTTTGTATTTATCACGAGTTATTTACCTTGGTTAACAATACTTGTTGTTTTGCCGATATTCGTCGGCTCTTCCATTTTTTTTCTTCCTCATAGAGGAAATAAGATGGTTAGGTGGTATACTATATGTATATGCTTATTAGAACTCCTTTTAACGACATATGTATTCTGTTATCATTTTCAATTGGACGATCCATTAATCCAATTGGAAGAAGATTTTAAATGGATAGATATTTTTGATTTTCACTGGAGGCTGGGAATCGATGGACTTTCCATAGGACCCATTTTATTGACAGGATTTATCACTACTTTAGCTACCTTAGCGGCTTGGCCAGTTACTCGAAATTCGCAATTGTTCCATTTCCTCATGCTAGCAATGTACAGCGGTCAAATAGGATCATTTTCTTCTCGAGACCTTTTACTTTTTTTCATGATGTGGGAGTTAGAATTAATTCCTGTTTATTTACTTTTATCCATGTGGGGAGGAAAGAAACGTCTCTACTCGGCTACAAAGTTTATTTTGTACACTGCGGGGGGTTCCATTTTTCTCTTAATAGCAATTTTAGGTATGGGTTTATATGGCCCTAATGAACCCACATTGGATTTTGAAAGATTAGCTAACCAATCATATCCTGCGGCATTGGAAATGATATTATATTTTGGTTTCCTTATTGCTTATGCTGTCAAATCACCGATTATACCCCTACATACCTGGTTACCAGATACCCATGGAGAAGCACATTACAGTACATGTATGCTTCTAGCTGGAATTTTATTAAAAATGGGAGCATATGGACTTATTCGGATCAATATGGAATTATTACCCCACGCTCATTCTATATTTTCTCCTTGGTTAGTAATAGTGGGAACGATTCAAATAATCTATGCAGCTTCAACCTCTCTCGGTCAACGGAATTTAAAAAAGAGAATAGCCTATTCCTCTGTATCTCACATGGGTTTCATAATTATAGGAATTGGTTCTATAACCGGAATGGGATTCAACGGTGCCATTTTACAAATACTTTCTCATGGATTTATTGGTGCTGCACTTTTTTTCTTGGCGGGAACGACTTGTGATAGAATACGTCTTGTTTATCTCGACGAAATGGGGGGGGTATCGATCCCAATGCCAAAACTATTTACCATGTTCAGTAGTTTTTCGATGGCTTCTCTTGCATTGCCAGGAATGAGTGGTTTTGTTGCAGAATCATTAGTATTTTTTGGAATAATTACTAGTCAAAAATATTTTTTAATGCCAAAAATGCTAATTACTTTTGTAATGGCAATTGGAATGATATTAACTCCTATTTATTTATTATCTATGTTACGTCAGATGTTCTATGGATACAAACTATTCAATGTTCCAAACTCCAATTTTGCGGATTCTGGACCACGAGAACTATTTGTTTCAATCTGTATCTTTTTACCTGTAATAGGAATTGGTATTTATCCCGATTTCGTTCTCTCGCTATCAGTTGACAGGGCCCAAGTTATACTATCTAATTACTTTCATCGATAGTCTTTCATTAATGATACAGAAAAGAAATAGAATTTTTTGTTTTGTCTTTGATTTTCAGATTTTTAAAATCGTTCGCTGTACAATGCAAAAGAACAAAATGAATTAGAATTGTAATGAGATGCATTTCGAGTTTTTTGAGAACCGTTTGAACCATTCCTTGTTCAAACGGTTCTCAAAAAACTTGCACAAACAAAAAGCTTTCTTTATCTTTATATATATACTTTATCTATATTATATTATCATTATCTTATTATCTTTTTATCTTCATTTTATTTTATCTTTATTTTATATATTTTGATATATTTTTGATATATATTTTTTTTTATATTTTATTATTTTATATTATTATTTTACATTTTTTTTTACATTTTTTACATTTTATACATTTTATATTTTATATATTATTTTTACATTTTTTACATTTTATACATTTTATATTTTATATATTATATAATTTTATATATTATATATATATTAGTAATATATATTAGTATATTTTAAGTATAAATAATATAGGGACGATGCCCTGTTCTTATTTATTCGTTATTTTATGTAGTTTATTGAATTAGTGAATTAGTTATTCGTGTAGTTTATTCAAGTAGATGTTAATGTGAATGAACCATAACTATGTAGACCTATCCCTAATAGATTGATTCCAAAATAACATATCCAAATTATAAGAAATCCTATAGAAGCCACAAGTGCTGAATTCGTACCTTCCAAATTTTGATTTGTTCTAGTTCTAATATGTAAATAAATCGCGAATATGGTCCAAGTAATAAATGCCCAAGTTTCCTTGGGGTCCCAATTCCAATAAGATCCCCATGCCTCATTAGCCCATACTGCTCCACAAAGAATGCCTATGGTTAAAAAGGTAAATCCTAAACTAATGACACGATAACTCCAATAATCCAAACGTTGAGTTAATTGATATTTATAAAAATTTCGAAATGAATGAAAAAGGGTGTTTTTAAAAACACTTTTTTCATTCAAATATTGAATCTCACCAAAGAAAAATGAATTTTTTAAGAAAGTATTGCCTTTACTTTTACAAAAAATATCGATGTTTTTTCTAAATGTAATGATTAGAAGAGCGATTGATAATAATGATCCGCATAAAAGAGCTGCATAGCTTAATAACATCATACTTACGTGCATCATTAACCACTGAGATTGTAGAGCAGGTACTAATATTGCGGATTGATGCATTTCAGTTAAAAGACCTGACGTGGCAAAGCCTTGTGTAAAAATAGTACTTGGTGCGGTTATTGTGCTTAAATCATTTTTATGGTTCCCTATCTTGGAAATCATATGAATAATGGAGAAACTACACGAAAGGAAAATTAATGACTCGTATAAATTACTTAACGGAAAATGTCCCGAAGAAATCCAACGAGAAACTAAAAATCCTGTTATAGAGAAAAAAGTAGCTATCATACCCTTTTCCGATGAATCACGCAATCCTACGATTTCCTGCACTAATAAGGTCATCAAATGAATCGTAATCACAATTGAAATTATCGAAAAAGAGATATGGGTTAATATATGTTCTAAAGTCGTAAATATCATAAAGGGGGTCTCATTAGATAATTGAAATCGGGAATTGAATACATTATAGGATTGGATTCTTTGTGTCTTTTTTAGAGGATTTTTTTATAGGATGCCGCCACTCGGACTCGAACCGAGATGCTCTAGCACTGCTTCCTAAGAGCAGCGTGTCTACCGATTTCACCATGGCGGCTTACTTGAAATAATAATAGTCAATAAATAATAATAGTCAATTTATGGCGAATCGTCGAGATTCAACGATTCAATATAATATAACATTAGAATCGATAACTAAAACTAAAGATTTATTTAAATTCATATTTGAATCTTCATTGAATAAAATAATCTTTAGTTAGTATCTTTGTAAGTTCAGTTTTCATAATTAACTTTTGTATACTAGAAACTCTGTTTTCCCAAAACAGTTGGAACTCCATAGTTTCGTTATTGGTCGGGGTATAGAACTAAGAATTGTCACTTTTCCATTTTTGTGATTCATTTTTTATTTATCCTATTTGAATCCATGATTAAATAACTAGGATTTTATATGTATAATGTATAAGAATTTCATCGCTAAATCAAATTTTGAATTTTCTAATGATTTGGATACCTTACCTTAGTATTTTAGTATTATTAAAGTAGTAATACTCTTCATCATATATAACTCTTCATGATATCATGATATATATATATGTAATGATAAGATTTACCAAACTATAAGATTTACCAAACTAATTAGTTTTTTGGTTTTTAGTTAGGCATATAACAAATTTTCATTTCTATCCCAATCATACTCTAGCTTTCACAATAGAAAAAAAAATTTCTATTGTGAAAGCTAGATAGAAAAAAATACTCACAATTTAATATACACACCCTTATTCTACATACCACATCTACCACATCTACCACATCTACATAATGGAGCAGCTAGTTCTAACCCCTTACCTTAAATTGAAGAGTTCAATATATTAATTAATGTGAATCATTCATCTTAAATTCCAAAATTTGAACTTCTTTGGGTATGTCAATTCTGATTATTCCAAGACTTTATTATTTGTTTGTTGTACAAAAAAACTTTTTGAACGCTCGGTAAAAACCGATTTCGCTAAAGAAAAAGCCTTTACTGCGGCTAAATATCCTTTTTTCTTCCAAATATTTCTACGAATACGTTTTTTTGACATAGAAGTACGTTTTTTGGGGACTGCCATTCAAAAAAGGGTTACTCATTTTTATTTTATCGTTGCATGTGAAAGACATGTATTATGTATTGTTCAAAATGGATCGGTCCTTTTAGTTATTATATATTTTCGTTTCCGTGTTCGTTTCCGTGGTAGAATAGTTAAAAAAAAGCATTTCATTTTTCAAACATATTTAATTAAAAACCTATTTTAAAGACATCCTAAAAATACATTAAAAACCTATTTTAAATACATTACATATTAAAACAAATATATACATATAGACAGACAGTAGTTAATGTATATACAGTAATGTATATATATTAATTATGTATGCATATGTACGTATGTACGCATAACATATCACATATATAATATAACAAACACTAAGGAAAAACTAAGGATAAGAATAGAAGTAGAAGAAAGGAAAGAATTTTTTTCCTAATTGATTAAGTTCAGAGTGTCATGCCCGTAATTTAAATTCCAATTCGAACTAAACTAGTGTTAAACAAGATATTTTATTACCTAATAAAGAGAACCTTAGTCATTTTGTATTTTACCTTAGTCATTGTCATTTTGTATTTCAGTTCTATATGAAGTAAAGAGTATCTTCTGATAAACATAAGTTTTCCTTATTAGATTGGAATCCAATTAATCAGTTTCAGAAGGAATTAGGGAATTACTCTAATCTAAAAAGTAACAAATAGGATAACTGGGTTCTTTTTATTTTATTTAAATTAAATATCGATCATAGTATCCATATTTGAATCAAGTACTCCTTTTGGTATAACTCTTTTTCCTTACTATACTATATAATATGATAATATGGCTATAAATTACCAGAATAGAATATTCTACTAAGACTAGAATAGTAGAATGATTAAAAATCAAATTTTGTTTTCTTATGGAACATACATATCAATATGCATGGATAATACCTTTTCTTCCACTTCCAGTTACTATGTCAATAGGATTTGGGCTTCTACTTATTCCGATTCCGACAGCAACAAAAAATATTCGTCGTATATGGGCTTTTCCTAGTGTTTTACTTTTAAGTATAGCTATGGGGTTTTCGGCCAATTTATCTATTCAACAAATAAATGGAAGTTCTATCCACCAATATCTATGGTGTTGGACCATCAATAATGATTTTTCCTTAGAGTTCGGATACTTGATTGATCCACTTAGTTCTATTATGTCAATACTAATTACTACTGTTGGAATCCTGGTTCTTATTTATAGTGACAATTATATGTCTCATGATCAAGGATATGTTAGATTTTTTGCTTATATGAGTTTTTTCAATGCTTCTATGTTGGGATTAGTTACTAGTTCAAATTTGATACAAATTTATATTTTTTGGGAACTAGTAGGAATGTGTTCCTATTTATTAATAGGGTTTTGGTTTACACGACCGACTGCAGCAAGTGCTTGTCAAAAAGCTTTTGTAACTAATCGTGTAGGGGATTTTGGTTTATTATTAGGAATTTTAGGTCTTTATTGGATAACAGGTAGTTTCGAATTTCGAGATGTGTTCGAAATAACTAATAACTTGATTCACAATAATGGGGTCAGTTCTTTATTTGCGACTTTGTTTGCCTCCTTATTATTCGTTGGTGCAATTGCTAAATCCGCTCAATTCCCTCTTCACGTATGGTTAGCTGATGCAATGGAAGGACCCACTCCTATCTCCGCTCTTATACACGCTGCTACCATGGTAGCAGCAGGAATTTTTCTTGTAGCTCGACTTCTTCCTCTTTTTATATCCATACCTTACATAATGAATTTTATTTCTTTAATAGGTATAATAACAGTACTATTAGGAGCTACTTTGGCTCTTGCTCAAAGAGATATAAAAAGAAGTTTAGCCTATTCCACAATGTCTCAATTGGGTTATATTATGTTAGCTCTAGGTATAGGTTCTTATCGAGCTGCTTTATTCCATTTGATCACTCATGCTTATTCTAAGGCTTTATTGTTTTTGGGATCCGGATCCATTATCCATTCAATGGAACCTATTGTTGGATATTCACCAGAGAAAAGTCAGAATATGATTCTTATGGGGGGTCTAAGAAGATATGTTCCAATTACAAGAACTACTTTTTTACTAGGTACACTTTCTATTTGTGGTATTCCACCTCTTGCTTGTTTTTGGTCCAAAGATGAAATTCTTAATGATAGTTGGTTGTATTCACCAATTTTCGCAACAATAGCTTGTTTCACAGCGGGATTAACCGCATTTTATATGTTTCGGGTGTATTTACTTACCTTTGATGGGCATTTGCGCATTCATTTTCAGAATTATAGTAGCACCCAAAATAGCTCGTTCTATTCAATATCTCTATGGGGAAAGGAAGTACCTCAAACAGTCAATAGAAATTTACTTTTATCAATAATGAATAATACGGTATTCTTTTTTTCAAAGGATACATATAAAATAGATAATAATTTTAAAAAAGGCATAGGATACTTTAATACTTCCTTCAAAAAAAAGAAAAAGTACACTTCCATGTATCCTCACGAATCGGACAATACTATGTTATTTCCTCTGCTTGTATTGGTATTATTTACTTTATTCGTTGGATCAATAGGAATTCATTTTGATCAAGGAGTAATAGATTTTGATATATTATCAAAATGGTTAACCCCATCAACAAACCTTTTCCATCCAAATTTGAGTTATTCTGTGGATTGGTATGAATTTTTTACAAATGCAATTTTTTCAATAAGTATAGCTATTTTCGGACTATTCATAGTATATATTTTATATGGGTCTGTTTATTCATTTTTCCAGAATATGGACTTTCTTAATTCATTTGTAAAAAACGGTCCTAAAAGAATTTTCTTAGACCAAATCCAAAATGGGATATACAATTGGTCATATAATCGTGGTTACATAGATATTTTTTATACTAGGGTTTTTACAATGGGTATAAGGGTATTAACCGAACTAACTCAGTTTTTTGATAAAAATATAATTGATGGAATTACAAATGGGGTTGGTATTGTGAGTTTCTTTATAGGGGAAGGAATCAAATTTATGGGAGGTGGACGAATCTCTTCTTATCTATTCTTGTATTTATTTTATGCATCAATATTTTTATTTATTTTTTTATATTCATATTTTATTATATTATAGAAAATATAATAGAAAATATAAAAAAATAAATATAAAAATAAATATATAAAAATATAAAAATTATATAAAAATCCCATGTTTCTGATATTGCTATCCGTTCATTTTCCTCTTTTTTCTCCTCATCTTTTTTATCCCTAGTGTTTGTCTCTTCTTCCTCAAAATCGGAAATTTGTAATTCCGGTTTTCTCCTCACTGAATTCCTAAAAAAAAGATTAATCATTTGATAGATGTCAAAAAAAGAAAAAAAAAACGCTTTATCTATTCGATCCAAAAAAAGTGGGGAATGCACATTTGCTTGAAATATTTCCCAAATAACTGTTTTACGTCTTTGAGCACGCATAGATCCTTTGATTATACTCCTACGAAAATCCGGTTGTTGCGAGTAACGTATCAAAGCCACCTCCTCCTCTGGATCAATATTATTAACATTAGTATTGCTATTATCATTCTTATCAGTATAAACCACCACCCGTTTGGCTTTTCTTGAACGAATTTCATGATCTTCCTTGAGTTGTTCTTCATTTTCTTCATCCTGTTCTTCTAATTCATCAGTCAATTTGTATGACCATCGAGGAATCTTTTTAATGATTTCTTCTTCAATAGATTTATTTATAGTTCTTGTTTGATCATTTGGATTGGTTGTAATTATATCGAAGACATATTTCAAAGATTTTGCTTTACTTTCTGAATTCATTTTTCTTTCTTCTTCCAATGAAGAAGATTTTTTCAAATGAAAACTAGGTACAGATTCAAAAGAGAATTCATCGATTGACGTTAAGGAATTTACAATATAATTCAACGGTGATTTTTCATTAAGGGGATTCTTTTCGTGTTCGAATTCTCGGGAATTATGAAAAATAGAAAAGAGCCCATGAATTTTATTTATCCAAAAGATTTCTGTGGAATCTTTTGTATCTGTAGAAGTAATTAAATCATTCATGATTATAGTATGTGAATCGAATTTTTTTATTGTTCCACGATATGGTCCGTTCAAAAAAGGATCATATGCTTTTGGCAAGTATTCTTGTTCATTTTCATCATTGCATAATCTGGTCTGTTTTTCGAATATATCTGGAGTAACAGATATTTTTTCTTTTTCTAGGGTTTTTATTCGACTTATTAATTCATTGCTCAAGTTATACTT